TGCAAATAGGTATAATCTATCTAATTCTAATTGCAGAAACTCTAAAAAGGAAACAGTTGACAATAATGACTGTAAGTATACAAAAGAGCCGTATTTTTCTAGTTCTTATGATGCACTTGGAGCTTATCGGCAGAAACAAATAAATTTAGATGGTCCTTTGTGGCTCCGGTGGAGACTAGATCAACGCGTCGTTGGCTCAAGAGAAGTTCCCATTGAAGTTCAATATGAATCTTTTGGTAATTCTAATGAGATTTATAAGCACTATCAAATAGTAGGAAGTGTAAAAAGAGAAATTCGTTGTATATACATTCGAACTACTGTTGGTCATCTTTCTTTTTATCGAGAAATAGAAGAAGCCATACAGGGGTTTTGGCGGGCTTACTCATAGTATCTAACTCATACGCTATATAAAAACTAACAAATCCTATTAGTGATGCCCATACTCGTGTAAATTTGGGTCTCCCCAATTTAACTGGTATCATAATTTCTGAATTTCTGCGTGAATCAAGATTGAGGAAAGGAAGTTTTAGAATCACTGACCCAGGCCTATTGTGGAATCTTACTCAGCAGAATATGGAGGTCTTTATGGCAGAACGGACCGATCTGGTCTTTCACAATAAAGTGATAGATGGAACTGCTATGAAACGACTTATTAGCAGATTAATAGATCATTTCGGAATGGCATATACATCACATATCCTGGATCAAGTAAAGACTTTGGGTTTCCAGCGAGCCACTGCTACATCTATTTCATTGGGAATTGATGATCTTTTAACAATACCTTCTAAGGGATGGTTAGTTCAAGACGCTGAACAACAAACTTTTCTTTTAGAAAAAAACCATCATTATGGGAATGTACACGTGGTAGAAAAATTACGTCAATCCATCGAGATATGGTATGCTACAAGTGAATATTTGAGACAAGAAATGAATCCTAATTTTCGGATGACTGATCCTTCTAATCCAGTCCATCTAATGTCCTTTTCGGGGGCTAGGGGAAATGCATCTCAAGTACACCAATTAGTAGGTATGAGAGGATTAATGTCGGATCCTCAAGGACAAATGATAGATTTACCCATTCAAAGCAATTTACGCGAAGGGCTTTCTTTGACAGAATATATAATTTCTTGCTACGGAGCCCGCAAAGGAGTTGTAGATACTGCTGTACGAACATCAGATGCTGGATACCTCACACGTAGACTTGTTGAAGTAGTTCAACACATTCTTATACGTAGAACGGATTGTGGTACTATCCGAGGTATTTCCGTGAGTCCTCGAAATGGGATGACGGAAAAAATTTTTGTCCAAACACTAATTGGTCGTGTATTAACAGACGATATATATATTGGTCCACGATGCATTGCCACTCGAAATAAAGATATTGGAATTGGGCTTGTCAATCGATTAATAACCTTTCGAGCACACCCAATATATATTCGAACTCCCTTTACTTGCAGGAGTACATCTTGGATCTGTCAATTATGTTATGGACGGAGCCCTACTCATGGTGACCTGGTCGAGTTGGGAGAAGCCGTAGGCATTATTGCGGGTCAATCAATCGGGGAACCGGGGACTCAACTAACACTAAGAACTTTTCATACTGGCGGAGTATTCACAGGTGGTACTGCCGAACATGTACGAGCTCCCTCTAATGGAAAAATAAAATTTGATGAGGATTTGGTTCATCCCACACGTACCCGTCATGGGCATCCTGCTTTTTTATGTTTTATAGACTTGTATATAACTATTGAGAGTCGAGATATTCGACATAATGTGAATATTCCAACAAAGAGTTTGATTTTAGTTCAAAATGATCAATATGTCGAATCAGAACAAGTAATTGCCGAGATTCGTGCCGGAACATCCACCTTTCATTTTAAAGAGAGGGTTCGAAAACATATTTATTCTGAGTCAGAAGGAGAAATGCACTGGAGTACTGATGGCTATCATGCGCCCGAATATCCATATAGTAATGTTCATCTATTACCAAAAACAAGTCATTTATGGATATTAGCAGGAGGTCTATGCAGATCCAATATAGTGTCTTTTTCACTCCACAAAGATCAAGATCAAATGAATGCTAACTCTTTTTCTGTTGAAGAAAGATATATCTTTGATCTCTCACTTACTAATGATCAAGTAAGACATAAATTGTTGGATACTTTTGGTAAAAAAGATAGGGAAATTATTGACTATTCAAAACCTTATAGAACCATATCTCATGTTCATCGGAATCTCATAGATCCTTCTACTTTTATTCGTCAAGATAATTACGATGATTCCTTGGCGAAAAAGCGAAGAAATAGATTCGTGATTCCCTTACAATATGATCAAGAACGAGAAAATAAACTAATACCCTGTTTTGGTATTTCAATGAAAATACCTAGAAATGGTATTTTACGTCAAAATAGTATTCTTGCTTATTTTGATGATCCGCGATACAGAAGAAGCAGTTCGGGAATTACTAAATATGGGATTGTCGAAGTAGATTCAATGGTCAAAAAAGAGGATTTGATTGAGTATCGAGGAACAAAAGAATTTAGTCCGAAATATCAAATGCAAATGAAAGTAGATCAATTTTTTTTTATTCCCGAGGAAGTGCATATCTTACCCGGATCTTCGCCCATAATGGTCCGGAACAATAGTATCGTTGGAGTAGATACACGACTTGCTTTAAATTTAAATACAAGAAGTAGAGCAGGCGGATTAGTCCGAGTAGAGAGAAAAAAAAAAAGTCTGGAACTGAAAATTTTTTCTGGAGATATTCATTTTCCTGGAGAGATGGATAAAATATCTAGGCACGGTGGTATTTTGATACCACCAGGAATGGAAAAAAAAAATTCTAAAGGATCAAAAAATTTTAAAAATTGGATCTATGTCCAACGGATCGCACCTACAAAAAAAAAACATTTTGTTTTGGTTCGGCCCGTAATCACATATGAAATAGCTGATGGGATAAATTTAGCAACACTTTTCTCTCAGGATCTCTTGCAGGAAAAGGATAATGTACAACTTCGAATTGTCAATTATATACTTTATGGAAATGACAAGTCAATTCGAGGAATTTCTCACACAAGTATTCAATTAGTTCGGGCTTGCTTAGTATTGAAGTGGGACCAAGAAAAAAAGGGTTCTATAGAAGAAGAGATTCATGCTTTTTTTGTTGAAATAAGGGCAAAAGATCTGCTTCGTGATTTCCTCCGAATTGAGTTAGTAAAGTCCACTATTTTGTATACTGTAAAAAGGTATGATACGGCAGGTTCAGGATTGATTTCCAATAGTGGATTAGATCGTACCCATATCAATCCTTTTGATTCCAAGGCGAAGATTCAATCATTTCCCCAACATCGGGGAGGAACTCTTGGTACGTTGTTGAATCGAAATAAGGAATGCAAATCTTTCATAATTTTGTCATCATCTAATTGTTTTCGAATGGGCCCCTTCAATACTTCGAGATATAATAGTGCGACAAAAGAAGCGGATCCCATAATTACAATTAGGGATTTGTTGGGTCCCTTAGGTACTATTGTACCTAAAATAGTGAATTTTTGTTCATCTTACTATTTAAGAACTTCTAATCAAGTCTTTTTAAATAAATATTTGTCACTTGAAAATTTTCAACAGACTTTCCAAGTGCTTCAAGTACTTCCATTTCCATATTTTTTCCTAGATGAAAATAGGAGGATTTATAATCCCGATCCATGCAGTAAAATCATTTGGAATTTGTTCCATTTGAATTGGTGTTTTCTCCATCACGATTCTTATGAAGAGGGATGGACAATAATTAGCCTTGGACAATTCCTTTGTGAAAATGTATGTCTATTGAAATACGGATCACGCATAAAAAAATCTGGTCAAATTTTCATTGTTCATGTTGATTCTTTAGTTATAAGATCAGCTAAGCCCTATTTGGTCACTCCAGGAGCAACTGTTCATGGCCATTATGGGGAAACCTTTTATGAAGGAGATACATTAATTACATTTATATATGAAAAATCGAGATCCGGTGATATAACGCAAGGTCTTCCAAAAGTGGAACAAATCTTAGAAGTTCGTTCAATTGATTCAATATCGATGAACCTCGAAAGGAGAGTTGAAGGTTGGGACGAACGTATCCGAAAGATTCTTGGGATCCCCTGGGGATTCTTGATTGGAGCTGAATTAACCATAACCCAAAGTCGTATCTCTTTGGTTAATAAGATCCAAAAAGTTTATCGATCCCAGGGGGTACAGATCCATAATAGACATATAGAAATTATTGTCCGTCAAGTAACATCAAAAGTGTTGGTTTCAGAAGATGGAATGTCTAATGTTTTTTCACCTGGGGAATTAATTGGATTGTTGCGAGCAGAGCGAGCAGGGCGTATTTTGGACGAAGCAATCTGTTATCGGGCAATCTTATTGGGAATCACGAAGTCATCTCTGAATACTCAAAGTTTCATATCCGAAGCTAGTTTTCAAGAAACTGCTCGAGTTTTAGCAAAAGCTGCTCTACGAGGTCGTATTGATTGGTTGAAAGGCCTGAAAGAGAACGTTGTTTTGGGGGGGATTATACCGGTTGGTACCGGGTTCAAAAAATTAGTACATCGTTTAAAGCAAGACAAAAACATTCATTTGAAAATAAAAAAGAAGAATATATTTGAGTTGGAAATGAGAGATATTTTGTTACACCATAGAGAATTATTTTGTTCTTGCGGCCCAAAAAATTTCCATGAGACATCAAACCAATCATTTACATAATGTAATTTAGTAATTCCTAAAAAGAGGTTCTTTGAACTCTCTGGTCCGATTATGTATTTGGTAATCAATGAAATAAAAAATCAAGAATGAAATGAAATTGATGGTTTGGGTTGTAGATCAATGGTCAATCCTGGTAGAAGGTTCCGTCGGAACAATTATTTATTTCACAGGGTACTTAATCTCTTTGAAAAAAACAAAACAAAGAGAAAGTGTGGGAAAATGGAAAGACGATATTGGAACATTAATTTGGAAGAAATGATGGAAGCAGGAGTTCATTTTGGTCATGGTACTAAGAAATGGAATCCTAGAATGGCTCCTTACATCTCTGCAAAGCGTAAAGGTATTCATATTACAAATCTTACTATAACTGCTCGTTTTTTATCGGAAGCCTGCGATTTAGTTTTTGATGCAGCAAGTAGGGGAAAAAAATTCTTAATCGTTGGCACCAAAAAGAAAGCGGCGGATTTAGTAGCATCAGCAGCAATAAGGGCTCGATGTCATTATGTTAATAAAAAATGGCTTGGGGGTATGTTAACAAATTGGTCTACTACAGAAACAAGACTTCAGAAGTTCAGGGACTTAAGAGCAGAACAAAAGATGGGAAAACTCAATCGTCTTTCTAAAGGAGATGCAGCAATGTTGAAGAGAAAGTTATCTACCTTGCAAACATATCTGGGTGGGATCAAATATATGACGGGATTACCTGATATTGTAATTATTGTTGATCAGCAAGAAGAATATATGGTTCTTCGAGAATGTGTCATTTTGGGTATTCCAACAATTTGTTTAATTGACACAAATTGTGACCCAGATCTTGCAGATATTTCTATTCCGGCCAACGATGATGCTATAGCTTCGATTCGATTGATTCTTACCAAATTAGTATCTGCAATTTGTGAGGGCCGTTCTAGTTATATAAAAAAGGGTTGATTATCTTCTAATTGAGAATCCAATTAGTTCGTTTTTGGTGAACTTTCTTTGATTGTTACTATTTTTTTGGTTTGCTTTTTTGGAGTGGTTTTGAATATTGAATAAAAAAGAGAAAATGATTGGTATTTTTTGAGGCGATTTCCGGGTATCCTAAGTATACGATTCATAACTGAAATTCATGAATGAACGTAGATAAATTGAGAAAGATATGGTTGAATAAAAATAATTACTTTTTTGAAGTTAGATTTATGTTAGAGGACAATATGAATGTTATACCATGTTCCATTAAAACTCTCAAAGGGTTTTACGATATATCAGGTGTAGAAGTAGGCCAACATTTATATTGGCAAATAGGAGGTTTACAAATTCATGCCCAAGTACTTATCACTTCTTGGGTTGTAATTGCTATCTTATTAGGTTCAGTCATCATAGTTGTTCGGAATCCACAAACCATTCCGACCGACGGTCAGAATTTCTTCGAATATGTTCTTGAATTTATTCGAGATTTGAGCAAAACTCAGATTGGAGAGGAGTATGGTCCTTGGGTTCCATTTATTGGAACGATGTTCCTATTTATTTTTGTTTCTAACTGGTCAGGTGCTCTTTTACCTTGGAAAATTATAAAGTTACCTCATGGGGAGTTAGCTGCGCCCACGAATGATATAAATACTACTGTTGCTTTAGCTTTACCTACGTCAGCGGCATATTTCTATGCAGGTCTTAGCAAAAAAGGATTGGGATATTTCGGGAAATACATTCAACCAACTCCAATACTTTTACCAATTAATATCCTAGAAGATTTTACAAAACCTTTATCTCTTAGTTTTCGACTTTTCGGGAATATATTGGCTGATGAATTAGTAGTAGTTGTTCTTGTTTCTTTAGTGCCTTCAGTAGTTCCTATACCCGTCATGTTTCTTGGATTATTTACAAGTGGTATTCAAGCTCTTATTTTTGCAACTTTGGCTGCAGCTTATATAGGCGAAGCCATGGAGGGTCATCATTGACTAACTTTCGAAATAGTATTTTTTGAAGCTTATCCCAATTTCAGCAATGCGAGGTTCAATATAATTCACTGGGTTGGAGAATAAAATGCAAATATATATCTATAGTATATATGAAGAAAGATAGATGATATTGCAGAATTTGAAAGAGAAAGAGGTCCTACTACATATATGTAATGCTTATGAGTATCAATCCTTGTGTTTTGAAGAATGGTTCCAGAATACGATTGAATAGAATAAAAATTGCAGGTAATTTACGTTATGTAAGAAAAAAGGTATATGTTATTTACTAGTTAGATAGAAATTATCCCTATCTTTTTTTCTAGCCCGCAATATTATGATTTCCCTTTTGAATTTTGAGCTATTTCAACTCGATCCATTTTAATGATAAAGATCAATCAAAAGAAAAAAAAATAAGTGTATTAAAGTAAAAAGTAAATAGTCAAAGTAGAAGTAGAACAAGAAGTAGATAAAGATAAGTACTAATTTCTTAGTTGGTTGTATCATTAACCATTTATTTTTTTTGTGCGAGGAACTTACCATGAATCCACTGATTTCCGCTGCTTCCGTTATTGCTGCTGGATTGGCTGTAGGGCTTGCTTCTATTGGACCTGGGGTTGGTCAAGGTACTGCTGCGGGCCAAGCTGTAGAAGGTATTGCGAGACAACCAGAAGCAGAGGGTAAAATACGAGGTACTTTATTGCTTAGTCTGGCTTTTATGGAAGCTTTAACAATTTATGGACTGGTCGTGGCATTAGCTCTTTTATTTGCAAATCCTTTTGTTTAATTTTTTCTTTCATCGTAGAATAAAAATGTAAAAAAAAAAGGGGAGGGGCGAGCGGAGTGATAAAAAAAGAACTCTGTTCTTTGTTAGTCCTATCTATAAGAGGGGAGCATATGATAAATATAACCGATTCTTTTGTTTCCGTGGGGCACTGGCCATCCGTTGGAAGTTTCGAGTTTAATACTGATATTTTAGCAACAAATCCAATAAATCTAAGCGTAGTGCTGGGTGTATTGATTTTTTTTGGAAAGGGAGTGTGTGCGAGTTGTGTATTTCAAAAATAGGTTGGGTTTCACCGGCTTCACTTTCTTTATATTTCTGTCTTATTTTTTATAGCAGAAATAGGAAAAAGGGTGTACAATCTCGACGAATTACTTCCGAATTGGATTTCATTAAGAAATCATATGTAAGAACCATAGCATTTCGTGATTAATTGGTAAATCAACTTTGATTCTCTATCAACCAATAATATTGAGGTCTTTTACATGGTTAAAGATAAATTATTTGAAGTCCAGGCACAGCATAGCATGGTATTCTTTCTACTGCTACGTTAGTACCAAAATGGTTTTAAAATGATAAAAAAGGAATAATTGGAATTTATCCGATGTAGAACACTCATATGGATAAAATGATTTGAACTATTTACTGGAAAGATGGGTATCTTCCCCTCCCCCCCTTTTTTTTTATCCACTGCCGAATAGACGACCTATTTATTATAGAAAATAGAGAAATTTTTGGATAAAAAAATTGAAATCTCATTCTAAAATGAAGTTCATAATTCGATTCAATTCTATTAGAATTTTCATCAAATTTTTTTGAAAGAAGTTGTAAATAAAGAACAAATAAATAAACAACTTTGCTGACAATTTTTTATTTTTTGTCTGGTCTGAAGAGTCCTCCTAAAATAGATCAGTTTCGATATCTTTGAATACGAACAGAAAAGAGAGGATAGGCTCATTCTATTCAAAAGATATGGGAATGCCCATCAAAGAAAAGAAACAATTGAGCGTGAGAGCCAAATGAATCGAAAGATTCATGTTTGGTTCGGGAAGAGATATTCTAGTTGTGAAATGAATGGAAAGATAATCTACTTTCATTAAATGATTTATTAGATAAGCGAAAACAGAAGATCTTGAGTACTATTCGAAATTCAGAAGAATTACGTAGAGGAGCTATTGAGCAGTTCGAAAGAGCCCGGGCTCGATTACGGAAAGTGGAAATGGAAGCAGATGAGTATCGAACGAATGGATACTCTGAGATAGAACGAGAAAAAGTAAATTTGATTAATGCTACTTTAGATAGTTTGAAACGATTAGAAAATTTTAAAAATGAAACTATTTTCTTTGAACAACAAAGAGCAATTAATCAGGTCCGACAACAAGTTTTTCAACAAGCCTTAAAAAGAGCTCTAGGAACTTTGAATAGTTGTTTGAATAGCGAATTACATTTTCGTACTATCAGTGATAATATTGATATCCTTGGGTCTGTGGAATAAATAACTGATTAGCCTTTTGACTATTTACTCTAGTTTAAAGTTTAGAGTTTAGGTATTATTTTTTCCCCTTCCTTCCGAAAAATAAAAAAGAGATACTAATGGGAACTCTTCGAGCTGACGAAATTAGTAATATTATCCGCGAACGTATTGAACAATATAATAGAGAAATAAAGATTGTGAATACCGGTACCGTACTTCAAGTGGGCGACGGCATTGTTCGTATTCATGGTCTTGATGAAGTAATGGCAGGCGAATTAATAGAGTTTGAAGAGGGTACGATAGGTATTGCTTTGAATTTGGAATCAAATAATGTTGGCGTTGTATTAATGGGTGATGGTTTGATGATAAAAGAGGGAAGTTCTGTAAAAGCAACAGGAAGAATTGCTCAGATCCCTGTGAGCGAGGCTTTTTTGGGTCGTGTTATAAATGCTCTGGCTAAACCTATTGATGGTAGAGGTGAAATTTCATCTTCTGAATCTCGGTTAATTGAATCTCCTGCCCCAGGTATTATTTCGAGACGTTCTGTATATGAGCCCCTTCAAACGGGACTTATTGCCATTGATTCAATGATCCCTATAGGACGTGGGCAACGAGAATTAATTATTGGAGACAGACAGACTGGTAAAACAGCAGTAGCCACAGATACGATTCTCAATCAAAAAGGACAAAATGTTATATGTGTTTATGTAGCTATTGGCCAAAAAGCATCTTCTGTGGCTCAAGTAGTGGCTACTTTTCAGGAAGGGGGGGCAATGGAATACACTATTGTGGTCGCCGAAACAGCGGATTCGCCTGCTACATTACAATATCTCGCTCCTTATACGGGAGCGGCTCTGGCTGAATATTTTATGTATCGCGAACGACATACTTCAATAATTTATGATGATCTTTCCAAACAGGCACAAGCTTATCGTCAAATGTCGCTTCTATTAAGAAGACCCCCTGGTCGTGAAGCTTATCCAGGAGATGTTTTTTATTTACATTCACGTCTTTTGGAAAGAGCTGCTAAATCAAATTCTCGTTTAGGTGAAGGAAGTATGACTGCTTTACCAATAGTGGAGACTCAATCTGGAGACGTTTCGGCTTATATTCCTACTAATGTCATTTCTATTACAGATGGACAGATATTCTTATCTGCCGATTTATTCAATGCTGGAATCAGGCCTGCTATTAATGTAGGTATTTCTGTTTCCAGAGTAGGATCGGCGGCTCAAATTAAAGCCATGAAAAAAGTAGCCGGCAAATCAAAATTGGAACTAGCTCAATTTGCAGAGTTAGAAGCCTTTGCACAATTTGCTTCTGATCTAGATAAAGCTACTCAAAATCAATTGGCAAGAGGTCAACGATTGCGTGAATTGCTTAAACAATCTCAATCAGATCCTCTCGCGGTGGAAGACCAGGTAGCTACTATTTATACCGGAACGAATGGATATCTTGATGTGTTAGAAATTGGACAGGTAAAGAGATTTCTCATTGGGTTGCGTACCTACTTAACAAAAAAGAAACCTAAATTTCAAGAAATTCTATCTTCTACCAAGATATTCACTGAAGAAGCCGAAATCCTTTTGAGAGAAGCTATTCAGGAACAGACCGAACTATTTCTACTTCAAGAACAAACATAAATTTAAATGTTATTCTATTCTTAATTCATAAATCCTCGAGAAAGATTTCTGATTTGAATCATTCAAAAAAGGGCCCTTTATCCTTTCAAAAATAAAGTTATTTTTCTTCTCTATCTAGAATAGATAGATGGAAAGAAATTGCGTCCAATAGGATTTGAACCTATACCAAAGGTTTAGAAGACCTCTGTCCTATCCATTAGACAATGGACGCTTTTCATTCCTATTTTCACATTTCACATTAAAAAAAGGATAAAATAAAAAGAAAGATGCATGTTAAAATGAATAGCATCTATATATTATAATATTATAATATTATATGAAGTTATTATATGAAGTTAAGGAATATATAGCGGGTAGCGGGAATCGAACCCGCATCGTTAGCTTGGAAGGCTAGGGGTTATAGTCGACGTTGGTTGATCATTTGAAACATCTCTAATTCAAAACCGAACATGAGATTTTGGTCTCATTCGGCTCCTTTATGGAAGATCATGTATTTCCACTAGAGAAAAAATGAGATCCATAACATCTATGTCAGCTTTTTCCGAATGCATCTAAAGCTACTCGCTTTCTAGATGATCCCTCTAGAAGAGGGAGATTCTATCAAATCTTTCTAGTCTAGTTACTTCGTTCCCTATTTCTACTTGCGGGATCCTAAGGAAAATCATTTGGTTTCTACCGAGCTGAATTAATAAGCCGAGGTTCTAGTAAACCAAAACCATCGTTTTCTAGCTATTTGGCTTCAATCTACCTTTTCCAGTGACAGCACAAAAAAATTGAATATATTGAAGATTTAGTTACGATTGAAAATTTTGTACTATGACCCATAGATCCTTTATTCATACTCATTCAATTGGAAGAAATGAACCAATCAAAAAAATTATGCTTCTCGACTCCATGATCCAATTTTTTTTTCTTAAAATTTTGATGGATAGAAATCGTGAGAATGTATATTCTTTCCTCACATATCTTATTGAGGGGTAAAGGATTAAATCTTTTTAAGAAAAAAAGTTTTTGATCGGAATCTAAAAAAAAAAAAAATGGAAAGATCCCTTAACTATTGAAGTTGTTAATAGAACGAATCACACTTTTACCACTAAACTATACCCGCTACATATTTATTATTAAATACGGATAGACCATTTGTCCAACAAAATAATCAGACGCAGTCAAGGTAGCATCAGAATCATGAAAATTCCGGCATTCACACGTATTTTGTTTTGCCGCGGTGCGGGCTTAAAAAAAAAAAGACTAGTACTCAAATATTACTATATACTAGAATACTCTTATTAGAACACTATTACTCTAAATACTATAATAGACTAAGAATATATAGAGAATTTTACTCTATCTATCTTTCTATCTAGAATATTAGATTAGATATTAATCTAGATATATATAATCTCATATTCTTTCTAAGAATTAGGAATGGCAATAAAAATTGTTATTATTTAATTCGTTGGAACAAAAGAAGTACTGGCCCGGCCAGTACTTAACCAGGCCGGGGAAATGAACCTTTTGCACAAAATAAAAGAAGTAAGGTATTCTTTCTATTGGATAAATCCGTTTCAAATCATTATAAAAAAAGAAAGAAAAGAAAAATTCTTTTCAATCTTGACTTCACGTGTCATATCACATGAGAAATTTCCCATTTGGAATGGGGAGAGATGGCTGAGTGGACTAAAGCGTCGGATTGCTAATCCGTTGTACGAATTATTTGTACCGAGGGTTCGAATCCCTCTCTCTCCGATTCCCCCGATCACTTGAAATTTTCAAATTGGAATAAATTTTGATTCTTTTATTAATTTTTTTATCTTTATCTAGTATTTATTTATTGATACATTTACCTATGAAAAAATAAAGGAAAAACTAAAAACGAATCTCATCTATTTTTTATTCTTCACGCCCGGGATTACGCCCCGGATCATTAGATAAGAATCCGAAGATGAAGAGAGAAACAAAGAATATTACTACTGTGTAGACGAAGAGTTTAAGAGTAAGCATTACATAATCTCCAAGATAAGATCATTTTTTTTTTAAGGAAATAGATCACCTATTTTAAGACACACACTATACATTATTTTGATATGACGCTCTAAAAATCATAAATTTTTTTAAATTCATTTTCATGAATTCCTTTATCATATAAATATCATATAAAAAGATTCGTATTTTTTCGTTACCAAAAAATTTTTGCCATATATATACTTAGATATTGTATGGTATCTTATAAAAGAAAGGTTAGAACAAAAGAAGAAATAAGCTGATTAAAAATAATCGCCCCTTTATTCAAATTCAATATAAAATAGAAGATACCAGAATTTCCCTTTTTGAATCGAGGGTTCCTAATGTCATACTTTTCTTATCTTATTGATTTTTATAATCAAAATCTCATCTTTTTTATTGAATAAACTATGAATATATATTTTCTTTTTATCGAAAACTTACAGCAGCCTGCCAAACAAAGGCTAAGAGAAAAAAGAATAAAGGTATAACCGGCATAATGTCTACGATTGGATTAAAAAAGGCATAAGCTTCGGGCAATTTGGCGAATAAAAAACTACTCGAATAAAAGGTAGAATTAAGACAGATGCAGATGAAACTAAAGATATTAAACATAACAAACATTATTTTCTTGTTCTTAAAAATTAAATTGAAATGATAATAAATTATCAGATTGGATTGAGTTGTTTTTCTGAGTGAAAAATGAAAAAGGCAGAGAAAGAAAATAAATTCTTATTTTTTTTTTGACTTCTCCTCAATCAAGAATCCTTCCTTACATTCTCCAATCAAATGAGAATACAAGAATTCTACTTTCATACAATATCTTAATTGAATTCTATGTAATGATCAATTCATTTTTTTGATTCTATATCTATTGTGTTTCATTCTACCGACAACATGTCTTATATGTATTTTGGATGGTTATTGACGAATAACCAATATTTCGCTTATTTTGTCTAAGACAAAATAAAAATGGGGCGTGGCCAAGCGGTAAGGCAATGGGTTTTGGTCCTATTACTCGGAGGTTCGAATCCTTCCGTCCCAGATCATTTCCATCAGAAACGAAAGATTCTTCTCTATGAAAATTTCAAATTGAATGAAAAAATGTTCTGTAACATATTGAATACAATGTTTTTCAATATGAATTCTAAGAATCCTCTGTTTTTCAAAGTTGATGAGGGACAATCCCGAAAGATCTGTTGAAGATTTCAATCAGTTTTAAACAAACTGATTTTCTTCATCTGAAAAAAAATATATATATATATTATATATATATATGGGGTTAATTTCAGTGAAATCCTTTCCGGATAAATTTCAGAGATAGATAAGTGTGGATTATTATGTATCGATTCAGCCAATGACTATTCATGATTCTATATTGAATCAATTGCATATGGTTCCAAATTAAAATAAAATTATAGGGTTGTTATGGTAAAACTTCGTTTGAAACGATGTGGTAAAAAGCAACGTGCGACTTGAAGGACATGATTGACTGTGGATTCTGATATCCACCATTTTCTATACGAATGAAGATGCTCTTGTCTCGACATAGTTTGTTCTGCTAGAAACCAAATTTTATTTGTCTTGGGTTTTTCAATAAAAAGACTAGTGGTAGAGCATATGATGCAGCTCGAGCAAAACTGATTTATTCATTTATTGGGATAATAATCTAGGGTTAGTGACAATCAATAAGTTAGACCAACTTTGTAAATATATGATCAATAGAAATATTATTAGAATATTCATATATAATAAAAAAATATATATATAAGGAGAGTTTCCATTTTGAACAAGTTTGAAATAAAAAAGTCAAATTTGTTGAAATTCTAAAACTTTTTTGATCAAAAGTGTATTGCAAAGGAATCAATCTTTCATATGATTTTTCTTTGTTTTATAGAAAAACAAAAGGTATGTTGCTGCCTTTTTTCAAAGGAGTAAAGATCACCGAAGTAATGTCTAAACCCAATGATTTCACAAAGCGCAAAGCAAAGACAACGAATTCCGGAACAAGGAAACACTATTTGAATCTGTCTCAACAATTGTATCATAATTAGTAAAAGAAAAAGAATAAATCAAAAAGGAGACAAAAAAATAGGTTAGAGACAGCTCAATAAATTCTAAGGATTTTCTTTTGAACTCTTTAAAAACTATTCAACTTGAGTTAGGAGTACAAATGAAATTTCTTTTTTTCTGTGAAAAAGTAAAAAGGTGAAAAATAGAGTTTAATTCTTTATGGATCCATTTATCTAATTTCTATATAGATATAAATAGAAATTAGATAAATTAAAATCATTTTTTCTTGAGCCGTATGAGGATAAAACCTCCTATACGTTTCTAGGGGGGCATTTTTTATCTACATCTATCCCAATGAGCCATCTATCGAATCGTTGCAATTGATGTTCGATCCCGAAGAGAAGGAAGAGATCTTCGAAGAGTTGGTTTTTATGATCCAATAAATAATCAAACTTATTCAAATGTTCCTGCTATTTTAGATTTCCTTGAAAAAGGTGCTCAACCCACAGGAACTGTTCATGATATTTTAAGGAAGGCAGAATTGTTTCAATAAAAAATTTCTAATTAATTTTTGACAAAAAATAAAGTGTAGGCTCACTAGTACCTCTCTTTGTGTAATTATTTATTCGAAGTTTGTTTTCTTCTTGTTATATTCATACTTCTTTTCTTCTTAGTTTTTTTTTCTTGCTCCTTTTTGTGGAACCCCCCTCTTTTTTTTGGGGGGGGTGATCTTTCTTGTCTTTGTATTGCACCTTTATTTTTTTGTCGCTCCAATTTTTTCTTTCTTCTTTATGTTGTGCTAATCCAACACAAATTTATTAAAATTTGTCTTCTAACAAAGTTTATTCATATTGACAATATTGACAACGGCGTCTCGAACAAATATAATTTGATCGTAGATAAATAGATCTTTTTATCCCCATTCCCTATTGGTTCTTTCCTTCACTTTCTAAAAATAGATGGGTTTGCTGGATTTATTATTTATTTATACAAATATACAAAACGTATTTTCTTAGCGAAAATAAAAAAAAAATTGATAAAATTGGGTTTTTTCAAGATTTATAATTCTCTTTTTTTTTTACCCGATCCGCTTTATATTTTATTGTTTATATTTGTTGCAAGTTCCATGTTTTGACGCAGTTGTGCAGTGCAATTTCATTATTATTATTTCTTTTTATTTCGATCATATCTACACTTTATATTGATCCGGGTTGCTAACTCAACGGTAGAGTACTCGGCTTTTAAGTGCGACTATGATCTTTTACACATTTGGATGAAGGAATTCGTCTAGACTATTGGTAGAGTTTAGAATACCGCGACTGATCCTGAAAGGTAATGAATGGAAAAAAAAGCATGTCGTAAAAAAAAAAATAATAATAATAATAGAATCATAGAATAAAAAGAAGAAATTTCATACTCATAATGGAAAATCATAAATTGTTCTTTTTATAACAATTTTGGAATTAAGTAAAGTATTTTATAGGCGAGTATAGTGAATAAATGGATAGAGCCTTATGGCTCCAATTAGAGTAAGACAAAAAAGCAACGAGCTTATCTTCTTAATTTGAATGATTAATGATTACCCAATCAAATTACTAATTAGACGTTAAAAATAGATTAGTACCTTATGTGGGAAAGGTTCTCTTGTTAATTATGAGTGGACCATTGATTTTTTTTTTTTTTTATTAATCCTAATTATTCTTTATTATGAATTGGAAACGGATGTGTAGAAGAAATAGTATAGTGATAAAACAAGAATTTTTCCAAAATCAAAAGAGTTATTAGGTTGCAAAAATAAAAGATTTTTACCCCCTTCCTTCTTTTTCTTATCATTATTTTATTTATTTTCTTGTTATTTTAGTTTTGTTAACAAAGAAAAACTAATTGCATAGAAAGGGAAAGGAAAAAGATCTGTAGATTGGACCCTCTGTCTCCGGGGTATTTATTTTTTCTTAAATCTTTTACTTCATTATATTACCATTAAGTGATTTATATCACAGTACTGTAAAAAAAAAATATATATATTATATATACAGTAAAAGAATCATATATTTTTGTAAAATGATTATTAAAAAAAAAAAAAAGAAAAATATAGAGTCTATAAAGTAACAGTATAGACAGTGGATATTCTATCTAAATTCTATAGAATTTATTAGTATAAGGTAGTATAATAGAAAAAATAGACTACATAAAATATACACATACGCCGTTCTGACCATATTGCACTATGTATCATTTCAGAACACAAGAAGTGCCTTCCTTTTTTTTTGTTTTTTTGTTATAGTAAAAATGGACAGGATTATAAGGATATTGAGATTGAAAAAAGATAAATTTCGGCAAAAAAACTTCCTATATCCGCTACTCCTTCAGGAGTATATTTACTCACTTGCTCATGATCATAGCTTCAATAGTTTTATTTATTACGAACCTGTGGAAATTATTGGTTATGACAATAAATATAGTTTATTACTTGTGAAACGTTTAATTACTCGAATATATCAACAGAAACCTTTTTTTTATTCGGTAAATGATTCTAACCAAAATCTATTTTTGGGGCATAAGAATTATTTTTCTTCTCATTTTTCTTCTCAAATATTATCAGAAGGTTTTGGAATCATTCTGGAAATTCCATTCTCGTCGCGATTAGTATCTTCCCTTGAAGAAAAAAAAATACCAAAATCTCAGAATTTACGATCTATTCATTCAATCTTTCCTTTTTTAGAAGATAAATTCTCACATTTAAATTTTGTGTCAGATCTACTAATACCCCATCCCATCCATATGGAAATCTTAGTTCAAATCCTTCAATGCTGGATCAAAGATGTTCCTTCTTTGCATTTGTTGCGATTGATTTTCCACGAATATCATAATTTAAATAGTGTCATTACTTCCATTACTTCAAAGAAATACA